AATTGCGCGGGTTGAATGGATCCGAGAAGGTAGAGTTCCCCTACAAACCATTCAAGCGAAAATCGATTATTGTTCCTATCCAGTTCGAACTATTTCTGGGATATTAGGCATTAAAATTTGGATATTTATTGATGGAGAATAAGAAACTTTGACTGGACCTTCCCTTCTAGTTGCTAATACTAAAAAACAAGAAAGCCATTTCTTCTTTTTCTGTTCAATCCAAAACCAAAAAATTTTTTGAATTCGTAATTCTTCGTAATTCTATCGGGTTTAATAAAAATTAAATTGAATGCTTGATATAATTGCTATGCTTAGTGTGTGACTCGTTGGTTTTTTCGGGTTAGTAAAAAAAAAGCCACTGATAGTCGAAACTAATAACTCTAGAAAAATACCCAATTCATCACTTCGCATTATCTGGATCCAAAGAACCGGTCAAGATATGACAGATCAGTCATAGCCTTGTAGCAACTGAAACCTTTTTGCCTAAATAAAAACAAAAAATCAGATTCTAAGTTGTGAATCAAAATAGAGAAAAGAAAATAAGGGTGTGGATAAATGGAAGGATGAGAGAAAGAAAGAAAACGACGATTGATGCTATCTAATTCCAATATGAAATATGTAAGGTCTATGAGCCGTCTCATAAAAAGGGCAATGTAAGAAAGCATTAATACAGATTCATCCATACTAAAACGAATCCGTCCAGAGAACAAAAAAATCAAGAGCTTCGAGTCAATAAAGACTGAGAAGATTGACTCACGCACAACTTTCATTGAGCTCCATTGCAGAATTCAGACCTAAACATTAAGTAAGAAGCGATGAGAACGACGGAACCTGTGGATCTCAAAAATTCGATTGAACACGAATTTTAATGATTCATTGATCTGGATGGCGGAACGGACCCGAGACCAATTCATCTATTCGAAAAAGTTAGAAATTATGGCTACAACCGAAATCTAAATTGAATTGAAAGAGTCAACATTCGCCCGCGAAAACTTTCTTTTCTTGGATTACTAAATTTGGGTCAATTAAAGATGCTAAGGCGGTTAAATTCAAGGAGAAAACAAAAGAAAGATTCATTTTAAGATTATCAAAACCAATAAAATTATATATATATCTATATTTCATAGAAATAGTTCTTTTAGGTCTTTCACTATACGATAGAAAGAAGATACAAATTACTACCAGATTTGAGATCGATTCGCTGAACTCCATACTTCGATATATTACTTATACTTATGAAATCGATGGATATCGTATGAACTACAAGTCTATCTTAATTCAAATTCTATTCTATCTAAATTTCCTTAAAATTCCCTATTTTTGAATCTTTTTATTCGCGAGGAGCCGGATGAGAAGAAACTCTCACGTCCGATTCTGGAGTAGAGATGGAATTCAAACCCAACCATCAACTATAACCCCAAAAGAACCAGATTCCGTAAACAACATAGAGGAAGAATGAAGGGAATTTCTTATCGAGGTAATTATATTTGTTTCGGTAAATATGCTCTTCAGGCACTTGAACCCGCTTGGATCACATCTAGACAAATAGAAGCAGGTCGACGGGCAATGACACGAAATGCACGCCGCGGTGGAAAGATATGGGTCCGTATATTTCCAGACAAACCGGTTACAGTCAGAGCCGCAGAAACACGTATGGGTTCGGGTAAAGGATCGCCTGAATATTGGGTAGCTGTTGTTAAACCAGGTCGAATACTTTATGAAATCGGTGGCGTAACAGAAAATATAGCTAGAAGGGCTATTTCAATAGCAGCGTCCAAAATGCCTATACGAACTCAATTCATTCTTTCGGGATAAAATTTGGAAATGCAAAAGAAAAAGGCAAAAGCAAAAAAAAGCGCTTTTGGGGATACAAACGAATCGCAGGTGCAGGTTTGGTTTTTTGGACAAACAATATTTCTTTTTTTCTTCGCCCTTTACTTTGCCTAAAAAAAAATAATCAAAAAAATGATATGATTCAACCTCAGACCTATTTGAATGTAGCGGATAACAGCGGGGCTCGCAAATTGATGTGTATTCGAATCATAGGAGCTAGCAATCGTCGATATGCTCATATTGGTGACGTTATTGTTGCTGTGATCAAAGAAGCAGTTCCGCAAATGTCGCTAGAAAGATCAGAAGTGGTCAGAGCTGTAATTGTACGTACTTGTAAAGAACTCAAACGCGACGACGGTATGATAATACGATATGATGACAATGCTGCAGTTGTCATTGATCAAGAAGGCAATCCAAAAGGCACTCGAGTTTTTGGTGCGATTGCAGAGGAATTGAGACAGTTCAATTTTACCAAAATAGTTTCATTAGCTCCCGAAGTATTATAAAATGAGACCCTAATCTAGTTCCATGATAATATCATTCCAGAAAGAATATAGTTATGTTTAGAGTAGTTATTTGAAAGAAATCAATTAAGATTCAGTTAGTAGATTGTGTCTCACGCATATACCTTGAAAAATGCATAGTCATAACCAAAGAAAAAACAAGAAAAACATGTTGATTATATCAAAATTGGGAGGGACCAATACTTTAATTCATTATGGCTAAGGATACTATTGCTGACATACTAACCTCGATACGAAATGCTGAGATGAATACAAAAAGAGTGGTTCGAATAGCATTTACGAATCTCAGCGAAAGTCTTGTTAAAATACTTTTACGCGAGGGTTTTATCGAAAACGTGAGAAAACATCGAGAAAACAACAAATCTTTTTTGGTTTTAACCCTACGCTATAGAAGGAATCGGAACGAGCCTTATAGAAATCGAAAAGTTTTAAATTTAAAACGCATCAGTCGACCCGGTCTACGAATCTATTCTAACTATCAACGAATTCCTAGAATTTTAGGCGGGATGGGGATTGTAATTCTTTCTACTTCTCGAGGTCTAATGACAGACCGAGAGGCTCGATTAGAAAGAATAGGTGGAGAATGTTTGTGTTATATATGGTAATCCTTCTAATATCCAAATGAAATTCGCAACTTTCTATTTGTGACAAAGAAAGGGGACAGGTTGTCTAATATCGTATCTCATCTACGACCTCATCTTTGAAAACGACATCTATGGTTTTAGATCGTCCAGAATAAAGAAGTTGATCCAGAATAAAAGAGGTTTTCGTTTAACTGAAAAACAGAAATCGATTCCGGAAAGTTTAATTAAAGAATCCGTTCTCAACGACATCTTTGGGGTTCATTTAGATAATAATGATCTAATTCTCGGTTATATTTCGGGAAAGCTACCACTTAGGTTTATTATAATACAACGAGTCTTCAATTAGTCGAATTTTTGACTTTGCGAAAAATAAGAATCAAAAATTTCGGTATTTTTTTTTCAACTTCAGCATTTTCAACATTCATTCAATATGATTCGAAATGCAAAATTTTAAGAAACTTATTTTCTTCCAAGACGTAGATTCAGAATTAAGGTGAAAAGTCGGCAAATATGAAAATAAGAGCCTCTGTTCGTAAAATTTGTGAAAAATGTCGATTAATACGCCGTCAGGGCCGAATTCGAGTAATTTGTTCCAACCCAAGGCATAAACAAAGACAAGGATAATCAACCTCGGGAAAGGCCCGATATTCAAAAATGGATAGATCCATAGATCTCTGACTCATATTTATGAGATGCTAAAATATGGCAAAAGCGAGACTGAAATTAGTTTCACGTAGGACCCGACGTCTACGTAAGAGTACGCGTAGAATACCAAAAGGGGTTATTCATGTTCAAGCAGGTTTTAATAATACCATTGTGACTGTTACAGATGTACGAGGTCAAGTGGTTTCTTCGTCCTCTGCCGGTAATTGTGGGTTCCGGGGTACACGAAAAGCGTCGCCATTTGCTGCTGAAACTACAGCAGTAACCGCTATTCGTACAGTAGTGATGCAGCGCGCAGAAGTCTTGATAAAAGGTGCCGGTCTCGGGAGAGACGCAGCATTACGAGCTATTAGCAAAAGTGGTATACGATTAACTTTTGTACGGGATGTAACTCCTTTGCCCCATAATGGCTGTAGACCTCCGAAAAAAAGACGTGTGTAAAAATCAAAATTGAAGAGATTTCAACAGCAAGAAAAACAAGAGAAATAAATGATTCAATGATCTGATCAAATAATATTATTATGGTTCGAGAGCAAGTAAGAATAGATACTCGGACACTCCAGTGGAAGTGTGTTGAATCAAGAGCAGACAGTAAACGTCTTTCTTATGGACGATTTATTCTATCTCCGCTTCTGAAAGGTCAAGCTGACACAATAGGCATTGCGATGCGACGAGCTTTGCTTGGAGAAATAGAAGGAACATGTATCACACGCGCAAAATCTGCGAAAATACCGCATGAATATTCTACCATAGGGGGTATTCAAGAATCAGTCCATGAAATTTTAATGAATTTGAAAGAAATTGTATTGAGAAGTAATCTATATGGAACGTGTGAGGCAGCCATTTGTGCCAGGGGCCCCGGATATATAACCGCCAAAGATATCATCGCACCGCCTTATGTAGAAATCATTGATAATACACAGCAGATAGCTAGCTTGACGGAACCAGTTGAGTTGTGTATTCGATTACAAATCGAGAGGAATCGTGGATATCTTATAAAAACATCCAATAACGTCCAAGATGGAAGTTATCCTATAGATGCTATCTTCATGCCTGTTCGAAATGTGAATCATAGTATTCATTCTTATGGGACTGGAAATGAGAAACACGAGATCCTCTTTCTTGAAATATGGACAAACGGAAGTTTAACCCCTAAAGAAGCACTGCAGGAGGCCTCCCGAAATTTGATTGATTTATTTATTCCCTTTTTACAGACAGAAGAGGAAAACTTACATTTCGAGGATAATCAACATATGCTTCCTTTACGCCCCTCTATCCTTCCTGATAAATTGGTTAAAATAAGAAAAAACAAAAAAAAAATAGCATTGAAATCTATTTTTATTGATCAATTAGACTTGCCACCCAGGGTCTATAATTGCCTCAAAAGGTCTAATAT